TCGATGAATGAGCCTGTGGTAATGCTTTTACCTCTATATCTATGTCGCATATTTTATGTCGCAGGCGCCCATCCAGTCTAGAAACAAGCACTAATGAGAAAAAGAAAACTGTACTAAAGAAAACCTAGGATATCTATCCAAAATTTTTTAAAAAAGACATATTAGGGCTATACGGATTCGAACCGTAGACCTTCTCGGTAAAACAGATCAAACGGATTATTATCGAAATGATTCGAACTGTTTCAAAGACCCAACATGCATTTTTTTGCATTGGGCTCTTTCATAAACTGATTTCAAAATCAGTTAGTCCACCATAGTTTTTCTTTACGGAAAGATAATGAGATGGCTCCCTGTGCTCTGATTGATTATTTGTATTATGATCTATCTAGGAGCAATACCAAAGTGTTTCAAAGGAGGATTACCTTGACTTAGGTTTGCCTCCGGCCTAAATTAAATCAACCTAAGTGAAATGGAGTCTCTATCGTTCCACTGCAAGAGTTAACTATGAGACTTCATACACCTTAAAGTTCATAGAACGAGAAGAAATTTTTTGGAGGCCCTTATCCTCATTCTGCCTAGCATTTAGTGGGCTGGATATTTACCTTATCAACTAGCAAATCCATAAGGGTTCCATTTGATTAGGCACCTGAATTGGCACCTGAATCCGACTGAACCGACTATTTGTCAGGCTACTGTTCTCCTATTCTCTCGAATCTATGAAGTAAGACATTGATTTTGCAATAAGATCAATTATGTTCATTGCATAATAAGCTCCTTTGAAAAGCATTGGCGCACGTGTAAACGAGTTGCTCTACCGAACTGAGCTATAGCCCTTATCAGAGATATCTTAACATATAGATAATTTCTTGTCAAGATGAATATTCTCTAATGCCAGAGGATATCCTTTTTATCTGTATCTGTTTAGTATATAACAGACCAATAACGAAGCGGTATTGCTTAGAAAAGTGATTCAATATTGCTTAGAAAAGTGATTCAATATATAATCGATCGAAGTAATGAGTCTTCCTTTGTGGTGATAAATTGCCTACTTAACTCAGTGGTTAGAGTATTGCTTTCATACGGCGGGAGTCATTGGTTCAAATCCAATAGTAGGTAAGTAGGTAGAAAAATTACTAGATAGCATTGGACTTACTTCGCTTCGCTATCTAATAACTTTTTCTACCCCTCTTCCCTTTTTCTTTGTATCAACTATAAACCCTTGGATTGTTTTCAATTGGAGGGGGGAATCCAATTGACAGCCTCGATTCGTACCCTAGCTCGTCTGAGAGCTAGCTTTGCTTCAACTAATTCTTTCGTACCCTCAGCTTTACTCAAGTTAGCTTCGGCTATTTCAAGTGCCTGTTGAGCTTCTTTCGGATCAATATCACTACCTAGTTCCGCATCATTTCCTAAAATTATGATCTCATTATTAACTATTCTCGCAAAACCGCTCCACAGAACCGCCGTTAACCATTGGTCGTTGAGGAGGCGTATTCTCAAAGGACCCATATCTACTGCTGTGTTAATGGGGGCGTGGTTTGGTAATACGCCAATTTGGCCACTATTAGTGGATAAAATGATTTCTTTCACTTCACAATCCCAAATAATTCGCTTAGGAGTCAGTACATAAAGATTTAATTTCATTTCTTCGATTTGTTCTCCTCTTCTAAGGTTATAGCTTTCGTGCTAGCTTCATCGATGTTACCCACCAAATAAAAAGCTTGTTCGGGTAGGCCGTCTAATTCTCCGGAAAGGATTAGTTGAAATCCCCTAATAGTTTCTGCAAGACCAACATACTTTCCTGGAGAACCGGTAAAAACTTCTGCAACAAAGAACGGTTGTGATAAGAAACGCTCTATTTTTCTTGCTCTTGCTACAGTTAAACGATCCTCTTCTGATAATTCATCCAACCCAAGAATAGCGATAATGTCCTGAAGTTCTTTGTAACGTTGTAAAGTTTCCTTAACTCTTTGCGCAGTTTCATAATGTTCGTTGCCAACGATCCGAGGCTGTAACATAGTTGAGGTTGAATCTAAAGGATCTACTGCTGGATAAATACCCTTGGAAGCTAATCCTCTGGAAAGTACGGTAGTAGCATCCAAATGTGCAAATGTTGTCGCAGGAGCAGGGTCGGTCAAATCGTCCGCGGGTACATAAACTGCTTGAATCGAAGTTATAGATCCCTTTTTAGTAGAAGCAATTCTTTCTTGCAAAGAACCCATTTCTGTACTAAGAGTAGGTTGATAACCCACTGCAGAGGGCATTCTCCCTAATAAAGCAGATACTTCCGACCCTGCTTGAACAAAACGAAAGATATTATCGATGAATAAAAGCACGTCTTGCTTATTAACATCTCGGAAATATTCTGCCATAGTTAGGGCAGTTAAACCAACTCTCATACGAGCTCCCGGTGGTTCATTCATTTGGCCATAGACTAGAGCTACCTTTGATTCCTCAATATTTTTTTCATTAATTACTCCGGATTCCTTCATTTCCATATAAAGATCATTTCCTTCACGAGTTCGTTCTCCTACTCCACCAAATACGGATACGCCCCCATGAGCTTTAGCAATGTTATTGATTAATTCCATGATGAGTACTGTTTTACCTACTCCAGCCCCCCCAAAGAGTCCTATTTTTCCTCCACGTCGATAAGGAGCTAAAAGATCGACGACCTTAATACCTGTTTCAAAGATGGATAATTTCGTATCTAACTCGATAAAGGCAGGCGCAGATCTATGAATAGGGAACGTCGCACTACTATCTACAGGACCCAAATTGTCAACAGGCTCCCCAAGAACGTTGAAAATTCGTCCGAGAGTAGCTCCACCGACCGGAACACTGAGAGGAGCTCCCGTGTCAATGACTTCCATTCCTCTCATCAACCCGTCTGTAGCACTCATAGCTACAGCTCTAACTCGATTATTTCCTAATAATTGTTGTACCTCACAAGTCACATTAATTTGCTTATCGGAAGTGTCTCTACTCTGGACTACCAAGGCGTTATAAATATAAGGTAACTTGCCTGGGGGAAAAGTGACATCCAGCACGGGTCCAATAATTTGATCGATACGACCTGCACTTTTTTCATCAATTGTGGAAACCCCGGGACGAGAAGTAGTAGGATTGGTACTCATAATTATCACATAATAAAAAAAAGAATTTGTCGAAATTTTTCTTTTTTTTCTTGTTGAATAATGCCAAATCAAATTCAAAAAAAATATCCAAAAATCCAAAAGTAAAAAGGAAATGAATTAGTTAATTCAATAAGAGAAAAAAGGAGACCGGGACTTTATTTCGTTGCCCAAGCGAATCCCATTCAATCGTTTACTCATGAAATGAGTCCGTTGCAAAGTTCAATCAATCTTGTTTTCATATACATTTTGCCTTTTGTGGAGCATCTGTGCCTACTCTACTTTCCTATCTAGGACTTCGATATACAAAATATATACTACTGTGAAGCATAGATTGCTGTCAACAGAGAATTTTCTTAGTATTTAGTTAGGTATTTACATTCAAAATAAGAAAAGGGCCCATTAAGAACTTGTAAAATAAGGATTAGGGATTGATTTGGGTTGCGCTATATCTATCAAAGAGTATACAATAATGAAGGATTTGGTAAATCAAATCCATGGTTTAATAATGAACCGTGTTAACTTACAATAACAACAACTCAATTCCTATAGAATTCCTATAGTGGAATTCCTGTAGGATAGAAAATACACAGGGTGTACACATTATATATGAATGCAAAATATTCATTAATTTAAGTATGCCCTCAATTTTCTTTAATGAGTTGATATTATATTAATTGAATATCCTTTTTGTTTTACGAAATTTTTGCTAAAGTTGCATTGACGTCTAATTCACATCGAGTAGACCCTGTTATTGTGAGAATTCTTAATTCAAGAGTTGTAGGGAGGGACTTATGTCACCACAAACAGAAACTAAAGCAAGTGTTGGATTTCAAGCTGGTGTTAAAGATTATAAATTGACTTACTACACCCCGGAGTATGAAACCAAGGATACTGATATCTTGGCAGCATTCCGAGTAACTCCTCAACCTGGGGTTCCGCCGGAAGAAGCAGGGGCTGCAGTAGCTGCCGAATCTTCTACTGGTACATGGACAACTGTTTGGACTGATGGACTTACCAGTCTTGATCGTTACAAAGGACGATGCTATCACATCGAGCCTGTTGCTGGGGAAGACAACCAATGGATCTGTTATGTAGCTTATCCATTAGACCTATTTGAAGAGGGTTCCGTTACTAACATGTTTACTTCCATTGTGGGTAACGTATTTGGTTTCAAAGCCCTACGTGCTCTACGTCTGGAGGATCTACGAATTCCCCCTGCTTATACAAAAACTTTCCAAGGTCCGCCTCATGGTATCCAAGTTGAAAGAGATAAGTTGAACAAGTATGGTCGTCCTTTATTGGGATGTACTATTAAACCAAAATTGGGATTATCCGCAAAAAATTACGGTAGAGCGTGTTATGAGTGTCTACGTGGTGGACTTGATTTTACCAAAGATGATGAAAACGTAAACTCACAACCATTTATGCGTTGGAGAGACCGTTTTGTCTTTTGTGCCGAAGCTATTTATAAAGCACAGGCCGAAACCGGTGAAATTAAGGGGCATTACTTGAATGCGACTGCAGGTACATGTGAAGAAATGATTAAGAGAGCTGTATTTGCGAGAGAATTAGGGGTTCCTATTGTAATGCATGACTACATAACTGGGGGATTCACCGCAAATACTAGTTTGGCTCATTATTGCCGCGACAATGGCCTACTTCTTCACATTCACCGTGCAATGCATGCAGTTATTGATAGACAGAAAAATCATGGTATGCATTTCCGTGTATTAGCTAAAGCATTGCGTATGTCTGGGGGAGATCATATCCACTCCGGTACAGTAGTAGGTAAGCTAGAAGGGGAACGCGAAATGACTTTAGGTTTTGTTGATTTATTGCGCGATGATTTTATTGAAAAAGATCGTGCTCGCGGTATCTTTTTCACCCAGGACTGGGTATCCATGCCAGGTGTTATACCGGTAGCTTCAGGTGGTATTCATGTTTGGCATATGCCAGCTCTGACTGAAATCTTTGGGGATGATTCTGTATTACAATTTGGTGGAGGAACTTTAGGACATCCTTGGGGAAATGCACCTGGTGCAGCAGCTAATCGAGTGGCTTTAGAAGCCTGTGTACAAGCTCGTAACGAAGGGCGCGATCTTGCTCGTGAAGGTAATGAAATTATCCGAGAAGCTTGCAAATGGAGTCCTGAACTAGCCGCGGCTTGTGAAGTATGGAAAGCGATCAAATTCGAGTTCGAGCCGGTAGATACTATTGATGAATAGATAAAACTAAATATAAAGAAGGTATAAATAAAAAATAAACGAAATAAAAAGAGAAAAAATAAGTTACGAAATGCAGTAATTCTTCTTTATTCGTCTAATTGATTGCAATTAAACTCGGCTCAATCTTTTTTTTTCTAAAAAAGATTGAGCCGAATAAAAATGGATCATAATACGATTATGAGACTTGACAAATCGAGATTAGTCTATTCTATATATCTAGAATATATAAAGGTATAATACAATAAAGAAATACAAATCAAATTCAAATATTATCATATGATAATGGAATTAAATACGCAGTATTTACAGAAAAAAGTCTTCGTTTATTGGGAAAGAATCAATATACTTTTAATGTCGAATCGGGATTCACTAAGACAGAAATCAAGCATTGGGTCGAACTCTTCTTTGGTGTTAAGGTAGTAGCTGTGAATAGCTATCGACTACCTGGAAAGGGTAGAAGAATAGGACCTATTCTGGGACATACAATGCATTACAGACGTATGATCATTACCCTTCAACCGGGTTATTCTATTCCACTTCTAGATAGAGAAAAAAACTAAAGGAAAATGAATGAAAAAAGACATAGTTTTGAAGTTATACCCTTTTATTTTATAAGACTCTCTTGCAAAAAAGAGGACGTTTGAAACTTTTAACAGTTGTAATCGTGAGTCAACAAGTGACTCGAACTGTGTGTAAGAAAAGAAGCATTTTTTTTTTCAAAATGCTATAACTAGATAAGGAAGTTTTCTATAACCTTGAGAAATAAGGTAGTTTTAGTTTATGACTCCGATCAAGAGCGATAAATCCTTGATTTGGGATTGGACACAGAACCTGGATCCATCGTAGAGACGTTCAATAGGATTCTGATGGGAACAATTATACTTTCGTGGAAATCCATCGCTATAAACTTCAATGGGGTAGATATTTTGTTCCGAATTTTTCCGGACCAAACCTCCGACCCCACGATACAATGCTTTTTTTTTATTCATAAATAAAAAAAAAGCATTCGGAATCGCAATGCTACTCACTATACACGTCCAAAGGAATATTCGGAATAATATTCTTCTATAAACCATTCTTGCGCGGGGTCTTACTAACATAACAGGACGACTTCGCTGCACGGGATGGGTCTTCCTCGAAAAGCTAACTCCACCCGACATTTTTATACCCTTTTTGGGTGGTATATCGCCTTAAAAAGTCTAAGAGGGTAGTATAGTATGGGATCTTAGGTAAGAGAATTTGACCTTTGATTTTGATTGAATATACTATGATTCTATATTTTCTGCCTTTACCACGCATTATTGTATGCTCTTCTAGAGGAGTATGTATGCAGGAAGTAAATTCTAGTTGCTTTATTTTGAATCGAATTTAAAATTCGATTAGAAGGATAGAAAGGCCATGAGGATGGGAAAAGCAAAATCAAATCTTTTTAATTAGTTCTCCTTTTTGGCAGTTTGCTTATTTTATTATCCATTCCTTTTTTTTTTACAAAATATTTTTTTTTGCAAACTCAAAAATACAATAGTCAATATTCCTTATAATAGATATACTTAATTATATCATAAGAATCTTAAGATATTTTTCGAATAGATAGAAATAGTAAATTTGAATTGAGACACCTATTCTATGACGGATTTAAACTTACCTTCTATTTTCGTGCCTTTAGTAGGCTTAGTATTTCCGGCAATTGCAATGACTTCTTTATTTCTTTATGTGCAGAAAAATAAGATTGTCTAGTATTTTTAGTGTAAGTAATATAATATGGTAGGATATGTAGCTCTTTCTACACACAAATGAAAAACAGCTATGAATGCGGATAAAAACGGCTGTGGGATGGATGCGGATATAGGCTACGAGCATAAATGCATGAATATGCGGAGCCGGGTATAGCGAGTTTTTTTTTTAATTGAATCAACAAATATTTTTTGAATAGAAAGTCAATGTATCTAACCTATTATTTCACAGGAGTACTAATTGCTGAAGACGATTTCAGAATAAAAAAAAAGTAAAGTCAAAATTATTTAGCCTATTCTCTCAATTTCAATAGACCACTGCTGGATTTAGTATATCTAATATGAATTGGCGATCAGAACATGTATGGGTAGAACTTCTAAAAGGTTCTCGAAAAAGGGGTAATTTTTTCTGGGCCTGTATTCTTTTTCTAGGTTCACTAGGATTCTTATCGGTTGGGGCTTCCAGTTATCTTGGTAAGAATATTATATCTATACTTCCATCTCAACAAATTCTTTTTTTTCCACAGGGGATCGTGATGTCTTTCTACGGAATTGCAGGCCTATTCATTAGCTCCTACTTGTGGTGTACTATTTTGTGGAATGTAGGTAGTGGTTATGACCGATTCGATAGAAAAGAGGGAATAGTGCGCATTTTTCGTTGGGGATTCCCTGGAATAAAACGTCGCGTCTTCCTTCAATTCCTTATGCGCGATATCCAATCAATTAGAATTCAAGTTAAAGAGGGTCTTTATCCTCGTCGTATCCTTTATATGGAAATCCGGGGCCAGGGGGTCATTCCCTTGACTCGTACTGATGAGAAGTTTTTTACTCCACGAGAAATTGAACAAAAAGCTGCCGAATTGGCCTATTTCTTGCGCGTACCAATTGAAGTATTTTGAGTACCAATTGTATGTATTTTTTTTGAACTGAATTGAATGAAGAAGAATTGGAAGAAGAAAAGCTTTCTCAACATGGGAAAGAAGTCCTTTCGAAATTGGATTTGTTATCGGAAGGGTATTTTTGAGTATTTATCTAAAGGAAGGAACAAATGCGGATAAGAGAAAATTTTTTTTAATTTATTTTGTCCAAGTGAGATATATCGCATACTATTCTTCCATTTTCATTCGAAAGGTCTTTTTTTTTATTCTATTTCACTATTCCACTCCATCTAGATCTAAGAAGGAACCCAATGCAATTAAATTCCACGAATATATAAAAAAGAAGAATAGATACAGGGTATCAAACCTTGCTATAGAGTTTTTGCTTCAAAGAAAAAGAAATATCATATAGAGTCCGGGAATGAAATAGAGTCAGCGAATGAAGCGGGTTCATTAACAACTCAATTTACAGATCAAAAATGAAAAAAAAGAAAGCATTGCCTTCTTTACTATATCTTGTATTTATCGTACTTTTGCCCTGGGGGGTCTCTTTCTCATTTAACAAATGTCTGGAACTTTGGATTAAGAATTGGTGGAATACCAGGCAATCCGAAACTCTCTTAACTGATATTCAAGAGAAAAGGATTCTAGAAAGATTCATAGAATTAGAAGAACTTTCTCTCTTGGACGAGATGATAAAAGAGAAACTAAAGACACATGTACAAAAACCTCCTATAGGAATACACAAGGAAATAATACAATTGGTCAAAATAGATAATGAGGATCATCTCCATATCATTTTGCATTTCTCGACAAATATAATCTGTTTAGCTATTCTAAGTGGTTCTTTTTTTCTGAGTAAAGAAGAACTTGTCATTTTTAATTCTTGGGTTCAGGAATTCTTCTATAACTTAAATGACTCAATAAAAGCTTTTTTTATTCTTTTAGTTACTGATTTTTTTGTTGGATTTCACTCCACCCGCGGTTGGGAACTACTAATTCGTTGGGTCTACAACGATCTTGGATGGGCTCCTAATGAGCTAATTTTCACAATTTTTGTTTGTAGTTTTCCAGTAATTCTAGATACATGTTTGAAATTTTGGGTCTTTTTTTGTTTAAACCGCCTATCTCCTTCGCTTGTAGTCATTTATCATTCAATTAGTGAAGCATAAATTCATTCCATTTCCTGATATTAATCAAATTAGCATCTTTCTTTAGAAAGAAAGCCCTTTTCCATTTTAGCAAAATTCTTTCTTTCTATTTCTACCTGCTTAAGGTATTCATCATTCCAGTATAACTGTTGCAGTAGAATCACAACAAACTCGCGTATAGGGAACTAAATTAATTTAGCTACCTATCTAATTTATTGTAGAAATTCAGAGATCCGCGATTGGACATGGAAAATAGAAATACTTTTTCTTGGGTAAAGGAACAGATGACTCGATCGATTTCTGTATCGATCATGATATACGTAATAACTCGGACATCCATTTCAAATGCATATCCCATTTTTGCGCAGCAGGGTTATGAAAACCCACGAGAAGCAACTGGACGAATTGTATGTGCCAATTGCCATTTAGCTAGCAAGCCCGTGGATATTGAAGTTCCCCAAGCTGTGCTTCCCGATACTGTATTTGAAGCAGTTCTTCGAATTCCTTATGATATGCAAATGAAACAAGTTCTTGCTAATGGAAAAAAGGGAGGGTTGAATGTGGGTGCTGTTCTTATTTTGCCTGAGGGATTCGAATTAGCGCCGCCCGACCGTATTTCCCCTGAATTGAAAGAAAAGATAGGAAATCTATCTTTTCAGAGTTATCGTCCCGATAAAAAAAATATTCTTGTGATAGGCCCTGTTCCCGGTAAGAAATATAGTGAAATTGTCTTTCCCATTCTTTCCCCTGATCCTGCTACGAAGAAAGATGCTCATTTCTTAAAATATCCCATATATGTAGGGGGAAACCGAGGAAGAGGACAGATCTATCCTGATGGTAGCAAGAGTAACAATACGGTCTATAATGCTACGTCAA